GAGCGTCCAAGACCATACATATTGATAAACGGAACTACTATTTATTTGTTCAAGAGAAAGGGTAATTGAAAAAACCATGACTATACTTAACAATAAAATAGTCGGAAGAGCCCATAGACGACGAAGATTTTTTGTGGCTGTCGGAAAAAGAAGAAGCCCCACTCCTATTAACATAGGAACTGGAAGCAGAACGAAAGGTATGATCCACCCATATTGATATGTCTGTTCCATAAAAAAAGTTTTTTTTTCTTTTTATACTTATTATTATTCATTCTGAGGGTCTACTAAATACTTTAAATATTCAAACCAAGAATTGACGATTGGTCAAATGAAAAAGATTGATTACTCCGTCCACTTGTAATTTGTTTCACTTATCTTATCTATTTTTTCTATTCTTTCAAAATTTTCTAACAAAAGATTATCTAGAAAAGAAATACATAATGAATTTGAAAAGCGCAGATCTTTTTTGAGCAATACAATAGATGTCTTTCACATCCAGCTAGCAACCTGTTAATTCGTATTTAAATGGCAGTTCCAAAAAAACGCACTTCTGCAGCAAAAAAGCGTATTCGTAAAAAATTTTGGAAAAAAGGGGGATATTGGGCAGCGTTAAAAGCGTTTTCCTTAGGAAAATCTCTTTCTACCGGGAATTCAAAAAGTTTTTGTGTGACAAACAAATAAAAAGAAAATGTGTAATAAAACGTAATACGTTGAAATAATTTCAAGAGATCCCCTTGACCCATTCCATTTCCTGTTTATTAATTCAACAGGAAATGGAATTTAGTATGCTATTAGAACTCGTAATTTCCAATTTTCGACGAAATTCAGTCGAGGAAAGACGAAAATACACACTAAAAAAAAACCTAAACGAAAATAAGGAACCCTCAAACATTTTGTAAAAAATACTGCACCCAATTGAATTATTAAAGCTAGACGATTTTCTATTCATAGGTTATTATGAGTTCAAGACAAGCCGCCATGGTGAAATTGGTAGACACGTTGCTCTTAGGAAGCAGTGCTAAAGCATCTCGGTTCGAGTCCGAGTGGCGGCAGGGCATCTCCTAAAACAAATTAATTAAATCCTATAATGAATAATGAATTTAATTTCCTATTTTTATTTTCTAATTTGAATTTTTAGAATTCTAATTAAGGGACTTTTTTTTATGATATTTTCAGCCTTAGAGCATGTATTAGCTCATATTTCCTTTTCGACCATTTCCATTATAATTCTAATTTATTTGATAACCTTTTTAGTCGATGAAATCGTAAAACTATATGATTCATACAAAAAGGGCCTAATAATCACTTTTTTCTGTATAACAGGGTTATTGATCACTCGTTGGATTTGTTGGGGACATTTTCCTTTAAGCAATCTATATGAATCATTAATCTTTCTTTCATGGGGTTTTTCTTTTTTTCATATAGTTCCTTATTTCAAAAAAGATCCAAAATTTATAAGTACAATAATCGGCCCAAGTGCTATTTTGACCCAAGGCTTTGCTACTTCAGGCCTTTTTACGGAAATACATGAATCCGCAGTGTTAGTACCTGCTCTTCAATCCGAATGGCTAATAATGCACGTAAGTATGATGATATTAAGCTATACATCCCTTTTATGCGGATCATTATTATCAGTATCAGTTCTGGTCATTACAGTTCGAAAAAAGAGAAATTTATTTTCTACGAGTAATCTATTAAATTTAAATGAGTCATTTTTCGTCGATGAAATAGAATATATGAATGAAGAAAACAATGTTTTACAAAATATTTCTTTTTTTTCTCCAAAAAATTATTACAGGGCGCAATTGATTCAACAATTGGATTATTGGAGTTATCGGGTTATTAGTCTAGGATTTATCTTTTTAACTATAGGAATACTTTCTGGAGCAGTATGGGCTAACGAAGCGTGGGGATCCTATTGGAGTTGGGATCCAAAAGAGACTTGGGCTTTTATTACTTGGATCGTATTTGCGAGTTATTTACACATTCGAACAAATACCAAATTTATGAGTACAAATTCAGCAATTGTAGCATCTATTGGCTTTCTTATAATTTGGATATGTTATTTTGGGGTCAATCTATTAGGAATAGGACTACATAGTTATGGTTCATTTCCATTACCATTAAATTGAATTCGATGGGCAGTTCTTACGAATAGGAATCTTTTTTATCTGATACGTATTGGAAACTTTGTGTGAACTGGTGAGAACCTCCCGAATGAATACAACATTTGATCGGGAAGGTTCTCACCAGTTCAAATTGCATCCCACAAGAGAACAAGAAAAAGCCGTCTTCTCCTTTATGTCATTGTCCAAAGAGAACACTTTTCAAATGATACGTTTTGTTTATTTCTTTTCTTTATTTCAAAAAGCTATCTATAAAAGGAATTAGATAGAATAACTTCTGTTTTTTCGACTGATAATGAAAGAGCGAAATCTGGGTACATACCAATACCTAGTACGGGTAAAAAAATCGCGATCGAAAGAAATAACTCTCTTGGGCCAGAATCAAAAAAATAAGAATTTGAAACATTAAATATTTTGTACCCATAGAACATCTGGCGTAACATAGATAATAAATAAATAGGAGTTAATAGCATTCCTATTGCCATTACAAATGTAATTAGGAGTTTTGTCATTAAAAGATATTTTGGACTAGTAATTAGTCCAAAAAAGACTATTAATTCGGCAACAAAACCACTCATACCTGGTAATGCAAGGGAGGCCATCGAAAAGCTAGTGAACATTGTGAACATTTTTGACATTGGAATAGCTATTCCGCCCATTTCGTCAAGATACACAAGACGTATTCGATCATAAGTCGTTCCGGCCAAGAAAAAAAGTGCAGCACCAATAAATCCATGAGAGATTATTTGTAAAAGGGCTCCATTTAGTCCCATATCGGTGATAGAACTAATTCCTATAATTATGAACCCCATATGAGATACAGAGGAATAGGCTATTCTTTTTTTTAAATTCTGTTGACTGATAGATGTTGAAGCTGCATAGATTATTTGTATTCCGCCTACTATCATAAACCAAGGGGAAAATAGAGAATGAGCGTGGGGGAATAATTCCATATTAATACGAACTAATCCATACGCTCCCATTTTTAATAAGATTCCGGCTAGAAGCATACAAGTACTATAATGCGCTTCTCCGTGGGTATCTGGTAACCATGTGTGTAGGGGTATGATTGGCAGTTTTACAGCAAAAGAAATAAGAAATCCAATATAGAATATTATTTCCAAGACCACAGGATAGGTCTGGTTGGCTAATTTTTCCAAATTTAATGTGGGTTCAGTAGAACCATATAAACCGATACCCAGAACTCCCATTAAAAGAAAAATGGAACCCCCCGCGGTATACAAAATAAATTTTGTAGCCGAATACAGACGTTTTTTTCCTCCCCACATAGATACAAGTAGATACACAGGAATTAATTCGAACTCCCACATGAGAAAAAAGAGTAAAAGGTCTCGAGAAGAAAATAATCCTATTTGTCCACTGTACATTGCTAACATCAAGAAATGAAATAATCGTGAATCTCGAGTAACCGGCCAAGCCGCTAAAGTAGCTAAAGTAGTGATGAATCCGGTGAGTAAAATGGGTCCTATAGAGAGTCCGTCTATTCCTAATCTCCAATGAAAATCCAAAGAACCGATCCATTTATAATCCTCCACGAGTTGGATTAATGAATCATCAATTTTGAAATGATAACAGAATGCATAAGTCGTTAAAAGAAGCTCCAGCAAACAAATACATACAGTATACCACCGGATTGATCGATTTCCCTTATGTGGAAGAAAGAAAATTAAGGAACCCAGAAATATGGGCAAAACTGCAATTATTGTTAAGCAAGGAAAATGATTCGTGGTAAAGACAAGATACACTTGGGCCAGAAAAACCCGTGCGCAAATCAAATTCAAATATTTTGCGCACGGGTTTTGTCGGTAAAAAAAAAACAAGAAAATGAAATCAAGTAGAGTTTTATGGAACGTATCAATAAGCTAGACCCATACTGCGCGTTGTTTCATGCCATAAATAAACCCGAACACTCAAGAAATCCGTTGGGCAGGCGGATTCACATCTCTTACAACCAACACAGTCCTCGGTCCTTGGAGCAGAGGCAATTTGTTTCGCTTTACATCCGTCCCAGGGTATCATTTCTAATACATCGGTGGGGCACGCTCGGACACATTGAGTACATCCTATACATGTATCATAAATCTTTACTGAATGTGACATTGAATCTATAGTTTTTGAGCGTCATAAATTTTCGGTCTAGTTTAAGTTTAATTTGAAATGAATCCTATATTTATTATATATTAGATTAGATACCAGACGAACCAATGAGCGATCAGAATCAAGCTGCTTCCGAATTTGTTTATGATTATGAGCGAAGACCAAAATACTTTGATTTCTTATGGTATGTTTTTCCAACCAAGATCATATCTTACCCGTATCAAACCAACAAATTTCAATCAATTTAGGAATATTCCTATTCCCTTTATACGATTAATACTATTTATTCAACAAATTGGATTGGTTAATACGAGTTGATTTTTTGTTACGATAAATTGATGAAACAATAGCCGATCCAATGGCTGCTTCAGCGGCTGCAATAGCTATAACAAAAATTGAGAAAATGTCTCCTCTTAATTGACGACTATCAAAAAGATCAGAAAATGTTACAAAATTGATATTAACTGAATTTAATATAAGTTCAAGACACATAAGAGCTCGAACCATATTTCGACTTGTGATCAATCCATAGACACCAATAGAAAATAAATAGGAACTCAAAACAAGTATATGTTCGAGCATCATTAACCAACTCCTTATCACTCTTGATTCATTTCAATCTGAACAATAATTCCATTGATTGGATTCGAATCTAACATCTAACAAGTATGGAATAAAACAAGAGATATAGATCGGTAATCGTCAAAACAATTATAATATTTTCCTTCCATTAATGGATTTTATAGATTTTTTTGAATCACTCATTTGAAGGGTTTATTATTGACGAGCTATAGCAATTGCACCTATTAAAGTGACTAAAAGAATTATTGAAATGAGTTCAAATGGAAGAAAAAAATCTGTTGATAAATGAATTCCGATTTGTTGACTATTAATTACCAAATCTTGTTCTAGAATCTGATTTGATTTTGTAGTCCAAAGGATCCCATACCAGGACGTATCTAGAATAGTAGTCATTAGTAAAATAAAAAGACTTATACAAACCATTGAAGTAACTCGATCCCCAACTGTCCAAAGATGAAAATCTTTGTAATATTCTGAACCATTCAGAAACATTACAGCAAAAATGATTAAAACATTGATAGCTCCGACATAAATAAGGAGCTGCGCAGCAGCTACAAAATACGAGTTCGATAGAATATAGAATAAAGATATACAAAAAAGAACGAATCCTAATGAAAAAGCCGAATAAATTGGATTCGGAAATAATACTACTGCTAGACTTCCTAATATAAGACCTGATCCCAGAAAGACTAAAAGAAAATCATGTATTGGCCCAGGTAAATCCATTTTTATAGAAAAATAAAAAAATTTCATGCCCTTGTTGATCTGATCAGGAAAAAGAAGTTATAATAACGATATTAGGATCCTTCTTAATTTAATTTAATTGAATGAAATTTCGATGGGGGGTGCTGGGAATTGATGTAAATATAGTTCGTAGGCTAGACTTTTTCTTAAAAACAGAGGTTAAAACTATCCATTTTGAAATCATTAAATCATTATTCGAATAGAAATTTTAAGCAAAATGAAACTACGATTCTCGCCATCCTTGACCGAGCAAAAACCTCATTAGTTTAGACCAAAAAGCTATTTTAATTTGGAATTTGGAAATCGTTTTTGAATCAAGAATCTTCTTGATTTAGTGAATTCGAAGAAATTGTTCGAATTGTGTAATCGTCAATTACGGACACCGGTAATCGACCTAAAGCAATTTGATTATAATTCAATTCGTGTCGATCATAAGTAGAAAGTTCATATTCTTCAGTCATTGATAAACAATTTGTTGGACAATATTCAACGCAATTACCACAAAATATACAGATGCCAAAATCAATACTGTAATTAAGGAGTCTTTTCTTTCGAATAGTAATTTCCAATTTCCAATCTACGAGGGGTAGGTTTATAGGACATACACGAACACATACTTCACAAGCAATGCATTTATCAAATTCAAAATGAATTCGGCCTCGGAAACGTTCCGATGTGATCAATTTTTCGTAGGGGTATTGAATAGTTACAGGTAAACGATTTGCGTGGGACAGGGTAATCACGAAACCTTGACCAATGTATCTGGTGGCTCGGATTGTTTGTTGACCAGAATTCAAGAACGGAGTTAGCATAGGGAACATATATAAATATTTATAACTAATTTGACTTGTTTCTTTCTCTTGTTTGGGGCAAGTTATGAGAATAGAATATTCTATTTCTTTACAATGAAAGAAGTTTGGACGAAGTTGTTAATAATAGATTACCTAGAGAAATAGGTAAAAGAAATTTCCACCCAAGATTTAATAGTTGGTCCATTCTTAGTCTCGGTAAAGTCCATCTTGTTGCAATAGAAATGAACAAGAACAAATAAGTTTTAGCTAATGTAATAAAGATACCGATTATTGTTCCAAAAACTTGACTTCTTTTATTTATATCAAAAAGCTCAGTAACGAATAGATATGGAATAGAAAGATTCCAACCCCCCAGGTAAAGAACTGTTACAAATAACGAAGAAACTAGTAGATTTAGATACGAAGCAACATAAAATAAACCAAATTTGATACCTGAATACTCGGTTTGATAACCTGCTACTAATTCTTCTTCTGCTTCTGGTAAATCAAAAGGCAATCTCTCACACTCGGCTAGAGATGAAATTAGAAAAATGATAAACCCTATAGGTTGACGCCACAAATTCCACCCCAAAAATCCATATTTTGACTGCACTTCAACTATATCAACCGTACTTGAACTGTTAGATAATCATAGTCGATGATAACATGACTGTTCCCGCCGCTATTACAGAACCGTACATGAGATTTTCACCTCATACGGCTCCTCAGAGATCATAAATTTATTTAAGGACCTTTCACTATTCTTTACTTGACTTGATGTGTTTGTGTAGGATGGATATAGAGTTAAACTCTTATCCTAAAGCCTATAATTAGACCAACGGAATTCTGTCTGCTAGAGTTATAGTAAAATGGTGCTTCTGAATTGATCTCATCTTTTAAGAATTCTCATCTTTCTTTATTGATTAATAACTTTATTCTTGAATAAAAAAAGAGTTCCTTTTTTAGGGTCGATATTTTAACTTTTATTTCCTTCCGATTCTCCTTTCTCATAATCTCAGAAAAAAATTAAAAGATTTCTTCGTTCTTGATAGTTATTTACTTAATCGGTGGATAGGAACATACTCTGGATCGAAATCTTGGGGAGTACTTCTTAATTATTTCTACGAACTTAAAGCCCCAATTCGAATTACTTTTCTATAAAAGAACTATCCTGTTCGATAATTTCAATTTACAGAATCTACATAACAAATCCTTTGTGTATCTTGATCTTCCTAACCATCCACTCATTTTTGGAATTGGTAATAAATCTATGAGAATAATTAGTAAAACCTCCATAAAGTTGATCTTTTGAACCCGATTCAAGTGATGATGAGTAATCAATCAATCTCGGAGTAAACAGTCTGGACTGCTTCTATTTGCTTTCACTTAATTCTCGTACATAGGAAATGAGATTGAATTCTTTTAACAGCAATTTGGAAACCGTTTTATTTCACTCATATAACTATCTGGTTTAGTTCATCCCTCCCAACGATACCGATGAATCAAAAAAAAATAGATATCATTTAACTCTCTTGCTAGAATAGAAAGAAAAGGGCTAGGCGAATTTTTATGTCTCACCGAATCGCACGTAGAGATATTGATAATACACATAGAGTTAATGGTATTTCATAACTAATTGATTGAGCAGCAGCCCTTAATCCACCTAAAAAAGAATATTTATTATTTGATCCATATCCCGACATTAGAAGTCCAACGGGAGCAAGACTCGAAACGGCGATCCATAAAAAAACACCAATACTAAGGTCGGTTAGAAGAAAGTGATAACTAAAAGGAATTACTGAATAACTTAGTAAAATGGATATTACTGCTATAACAGGCCCGATACTGAATAAACGAGTATCCCCTCTAGATGGAAGAAGATTCTCCTTGAAAAGTAATTTTGTACCATCTGATAGAGCTTGAAAAATCCCTAAAGGCCCGGCGTATTCGGGTCCAATACGTTGTTGTATCCCTGCAGATATTTCTCTTTCTAACCAAACAATTACTAGTACACCCAGTGTGATTCCTAATATAAGAGTAAAAATAGGGACAAGGATCCATATGATCCCATAGACTTCTTTTAAGGATTCCAATCTGGAAAAAGAAAAAGAATAGATAGCTTGTATTTCTGTTGTATCCATTATCATTTCAACGATCAACTTCTCCCATAATGATATCTATGCTACCTAGTATCGTCATAATATCAGCCAATTTCATCCTTTTAACTAACTGAGGAAGAATTTGCAAGTTGATAAAACCCGGCGGTCGAATTTTCCATCTCCAAGGAAAAACACTTCGATCCCCTATCAAAAAAATTCCCAATTCCCCTTTTGGGGCTTCGACTCTTACATAAAGTTCTTGCTTGGACAATTCAAAGGTTGGAGAGGGTTTTTTACTAATAAATCTATATTCGAAATCATTCCATTCAGGATCTTTTATCCTACCAAAGCGTCGGATTTCTAAATTCTCATATGGTCCCCCTGGGATTCCTTCCAGAGCCTGTTGAATAATTTTTATGGATTCTGTCATTTCACTAATTCGTACTAAATACCGAGCTAACGAATCCCCCTCTTTTTGCCATTGAATCTCCCAATCAAATTCGTCGTAACATTCATAACGATCAACTTTACGAAGATCCCATTGTATTCCGGAAGCTCGTAACATTGGCCCCGATAAACCCCAATTTAGGGCTTCTTCTACACCAATAATACCTATGCCTTCAACTCGTTCTAAAAAAATGGGATTCTGTGTAATAAGCGTTTGATATTCAGCAACCCCAGTTAAAAAATAATCGCAAAAATCCAAACATTTATCTACCCAGCCATGAGGTAAATCAGCAGCGACCCCCCCGATACGAAAAAAATTATGCATCATACGCATACCGGTAGCGGCTTCGAACAGGTCATATATCAATTCTCGTTCTCGAAAAATATAGAAGAAAGGGGTCTGTGCCCCAATATCGGCCATAAAAGGGCCGAGCCATAATAAATGGGAAGCAATACGACTCAACTCCAACATAATAGTTCTGATATAGCTAGCTCTTTTAGGTACTTGAATGTTGCCTAGCTGCTCGGGTCCATTTACAGTTATTGCTTCTGTGAACATAGTAGCTAAATAATCCCAACGCGTTACATAAGGCAAATATTGTATAATTGTTCGATTTTCTGCAATCTTCTCCATCCCTCTATGTAAATAACCCAATATTGGTTCACAGTCAATAACATCCTCACCGTCGAGAGTAACGATCAGTCGAAGAACACCGTGCATTGATGGGTGGTGAGGGCCCATATTGACTACCATAAGGTCCTTTCTTGTAGTTGGCGTAATCATAATTTTTTTCTCGAGTTATTCTTCCATGCATTGCTGAAATTGAAAAGAAGTTCATCAAAATGTAAATAATTAAGTCCAAGTGGGATCGCGTTTCAAATTAACGAGTTTTTCTCTCTCGAATATTCAACTCACTAATTAATTCTTTATACCGTCCTCTATTCTTTTTTGACAAATAGGCCAGTAGTCGTTGCCGCTTTCCCAAAATTTTTCGCAAACCCCTCTGAGACGAAGAGTCTTTTTTGTGCAATTCTAAATGGGAAGTAAGTTTCCTTATCTTAGTGGTGAAACTAAATACTTGAAATTCAACAGACCCCGCGTTTTCTTCTTTTTCTTTTTGAGAAATAACCGAAATGAATGAATTTTTTATCATAAAAAAATTTCCCCTTCTCTTTTTACAGATATGTATTTTACTGATCAGTAATAATAATGCTATTACGGTATATAAGGTATATAAATAATCGAATCTAAATTTGAAACTCCTATTCGAATCAATCAATCGAATTTGAAATTGGATTTAGATAGGAATAGAAAAGAAAAATAAAAGGTCCACCCTCAATTGAAAACGAGAGACCTAAAATGAAGAAGGTTCTGTTAATTCAGTTCCAGATCTAATTGATAATTGGGACATTATTTATATTTATTTCATATTGGATACTGACATGTGACCCACCTATGTATTTGTTTGTTTGCTTTCATAGACCCTAATAATAGATATTAGAAAATTATTAATAATTATTAATATTAATACTTATATTATATTTCTATTTTCTTTAATAGATATAGAATTTATTCTATTATATCTATAATCTAGAATTCGATTCTAGATCTATAGAGTAATAAAGTATAGGATATATAGAAAAGTGTATTATCCACGGATTTTCAATAGTGGATACAGGCGGATCCTTAACATACTAAAACAACTGCCATTATTGGTATCAAACCAATAACGACTTATACAAGCTAAATCTTCGAATCGGTAATTAGGCCAAAGAAAGAGTTTGAATTTCAGTAATTTCATTTTCTCTCCATCAAGGTAATTATTCTCATATGAAACTTGGCTGATGTTTTGTACAGTCTTGTCGTTGCAAAATACTGGCTTTTTATCTACATCATTTCGAGCCTTTGAATTGAAACAAATTAGAATTCGTAATTTTCTACGACGTCTAAACGATAAAATATTTTCAGGAACAATCAAATCAAAATGATTTTTTTTTCTCTTTAAATCAGTTATTCTTTGATGTGGTGCTTCATCTAAGATTTTTTTCGAAACATATCGTTGTTTTTGGTATTTTCGATTAGTTTGATGCTTATTCTTATGAACCAATGAAATACCTATGGTTTGATACAGAATCATTTGTCCATCCTTTTTTCCAGATATACGAATGGGTTCTATAATCAATATTCCGCTTTTCAATAATTCTGGAAAAGTTAAATTCCTTTGAATTACCATTAGATCGAAATTCATTTCTTTCTTTTGAATCGAGGATATAGTAATCTTTCTTGGATCTATCAGTCTAAGGAGGAGACAATATACCTTGATATTATTGACCAGTCTTTGAGTATCGTCCGACCTCAATTGAAAAAGCAAATAGCGTTGCAGGAAGCGATTAAGTTCTATTTGTGTATCGCTTTTGTATTGTTTTTTATTTTTCCCGTTTTTTGTGTCCAATTGTGCATAATTTTCATTACTATCTTTTTGTTGTGGGAGAGCGAGTCTAAGATCTCCTGGCCTTGTGGGTTCTCTTTCTTCTTGATTTCCATGCTCTTTATTTGATGCTACCAAAAAACTTCTTTTTTCTTTTTTGTTGATCTTTTTCTTTTCATTACTATTTTCATTTCTATTCAAATTGAAAAAGACAATTTTGCTTGGTAAAACCCAAGGTTTGCTTTTGTATGCAGTATAAAGGAACGCCAGTTCTAGGAAGAACCAAAATTCCAGATTCGATATGGGACGTTTCAACATTTTTTCATTCATTCCCATCCAATCCAAAAATCCTTTTGGGGTTGTTAGTGAATTGATTTCTGGAATCATAAGATAAAAAAGATCTTTTTTAAGAATTATTTGCGAATTTTTAGTACGAATTTGAGTTTTTTGATTCCTATTGATATCAATCGTCATCCAGCTTGCAATATTGTCTTTTTGTCTAAGATAAAAATTGATAATTTTCCAATCCAAATATTTTCTTTTTTCTAGATCTCTATATAGACTATCAAACCTTCCTAGATTATTAGTAATAAGGGTGTTACTCGGCATATCAAAAAGAGTTTTTTTAGGTGTGGTAGAATAAACCTCTTGGTTCTTATTTTCTTGAAATGAGGATCCATAAAAAAAGCATTCCGCTTTATTTTCAGAATTAAGAAATTTATATGATAAAAGATCAGATCTATAGTATTTCGGAAAACTGTCTTTATTATGAAATAATAAATCGACTTTCCATTCTTTTTGTTTCTTGGAATTAATTAATTCATTTTTTTCATATGAATGCTGTTTGCTTACATTTTCTTTAGCTATGCGATTTCGATGAACTCTATCTCGCCATTTTTCTGCTATTAATCTAGACCATATAATCTGCGATAAATCAGATTGAGAATGGCTTCGTAACCAGTTTTTCCATTTATTGATTTCATAACCTGGAAGTTGTTTCTCCTTCAATTTGGAATCAACGATTCCTTGTGTTTCAAAAGAATCCTTTATTTGAGGTTGAAGAAGGAAAGGGATTCCTTGACATTGAAGGACAGTTCGTAATTTATACGAGTTAGTCACCTGGAGTTGTGAGAATCTGTAAAATACATATGCTTGTGACACGTAGGATAAGTCATAAAAAATATGTAAATTTCTTTTGCTAACACTTTCAAATGACTTTTTTAGAGTCGAAATAAACCGAATTGTATTTTTCTTTCTTTTATCAATTCTTCCTTCTTTTCTTTCATTATTTAAAAGTAATTTTTGAATAATTTTTTTTTTTAAAAATTCTGTATTTATTCTAGGAATATTAATGATAGATAAAAAAAGATCTGTGTATATTCGTTCAATGAAAAATTTTAGAAAAAAAGGTAATTTATAGATTAATTGAGCATTTATTCTTTTTAAAATCTTTCTTTTTTGGAATTTTTTAGTATTAAAACTTGGTTTGGTAGGACTAAGGTTATTGATTCTTGAAATTTTTTTTTCTTTCTCTTTTGTGATTCTTTCGATTTCACCCCGAAGTCTATTTGTTCTATGAATCCGATCGGTTATTTTTTTTTTTGTCAATAAAGAATTTCTCCATCTCGGAAATGTAATTTCACTAAATGAGTCGTGAACTATCTGATTATTAATTAGAGAATCTTTTTCTTCTTTAATTTCACTTGATTCATCTATTTCTACCTGTTTTAATCGAAATAGTAAAATTGGATTTATTTTGGAAAGTTCTTTTTTTTTTTTTTTTAGAAAAATACTACTTTTGGAAATCCATTCTTTTGTTTTTTTGAAAACTTTTCGAAATGGTTTTGTTTTTCTTTTGAAAACTATTCGAATTCGAAAATAGTTTTTTTTAAATTTTTCCTTTTTTTTTTCGACTTTTTTTTTGAGTTCCTTTAAAATAGGTTTAAAAAAGGAAGGAGGTTTGCGGGACGAACCAAAAGGGAGTTCAGCTTCCATTCCAAAAACAGTTAAAAAAAAAAAATCATCTTTTTCTTTTTTTTTTTTTAGTAAATCTTTCTCAGAGGATCGTTGTTTTAATTTGTGCCAAGGTTTTAGCCAGAAAGGAAAAAAGATTTTTATCTGAATACCATCTGTCAACCAATTTTGCGGAAATTCTGTTTCGGATAATGCAACACCATTATAGGTACATTTAACATACATCTCTCTATTCCAGTCCTTGAAATCTTCCGACCATTCAGGAGGTTGTAATAGTAATAGACGCCCGATATTTTTCGAAATTATGAGCAAAGGCAATACAATATATTTTCGAAAAATGGATTGAGTTAGTAACATGCAACCTCTTAGTGCTTGAGCAAATGGGATGGTATCCCAGGACTCTGCTATCTCTATTCGTACTTTTTCATTTACTATCTTTTTCTTGAAAATTTTGAATGCTTCCTTTTTCGCTATCCAATTTCGAAAAATTACTTTAATTAATCCAGAGATATCAAAAGAAAAAAGAGGAGATTCCTTTATTCTGTCCAAAAAAAGAGGGGAATGCGCATTTGCTTGCAACAATTGGCCAATTACTATTTTTCGCCTTTGAGCTCGCATAGAACCTTTAATTATATCTCGTCGAAAGTCGGGTTGGTGTGAATAACGTATCAAAGCCAGTTCCTTTGTTTGATCAGTTGCATTAGTGTTATCCTCAGTTGTATTAGTGTTATCTTTAGTATTACTATCCGTATTATTAGGATCAATATCCTTCGTATTAATAGTAAAAATTACCACACGTTTGGCTTTCCTTGAACGAATTTCATGATCTTCTGGTACGTCTTCTTCTTCTTCTTCTTGGTCTTCCAATTGCAATTGCTGTTCTAATTCGGTAATTAATTTATATGACCATTGAGGGACTTTTTTAATAATTTCTTTTATTATAAGTGTTTTTTCGTTAGTATCAGTTTGAATACTAAAAGTGAAAAAATCAACAATTTCTCTTGATAATGCTGTTTTATCAAAGTTATTTGTTTTCTGGTCGTAATCAGTATCTGTAAGAAGGATAGTATGAATACGGTTTATTCCAAATTTCTCTATCAACTTTTTTAGCAAAGGTTTTTTTAGGATTGAATGTGAAAAACTTTTGTAGATTTTTCTTCGATATGATCTGTTCAACACCGGATCACACTTTTTCAATAAGTATTCTTTTGTAGAATCGTCATTACACAGTTGAGTTCTTGTTTCGAGTCTATTCAAAGAAATAGACTCTTTGTCTAAAGCTTCAATTCGATTGCGAAACTCGTTGTTGAACTCTTTACCCTTTTCTTTGTTGGTAAAAACCCAAGTGTTGTAGAATTCAGTTGATGAAGATTTTTTGAGTATAGGTGGAGATATCCTTCTTTTTAGAATTTTGAAAAAAATCCATAAACTGGGCAGATATGTAAATGATATTCTTTCATTTCCATCACTTTTGCATACATCAAAAAAATATTGTGACATTTCATTTCTGACAGCATTTTCCAATCTATTATTTTTTATATAGCGGAATGGTCGATTCCATCGGTTTGAATCGAAAAGAAGAGTTACAAGATGTTTGTCAAAAGGAAAAGAGTTTGTGTCTTTCCTTTTTTTTAAAAATTTTTTGAATTTTACATGATTTTCATTTTTCTTTAGGAGACAAGGCTCTTTT